TTAAGACCATTCCAAGGCTCCTTTTCGCCATGCATAAACTAAACCAACAATTAGGATAAGCACGAAAATCAAAGCTTCGATAAAAACAGATACACCCAATACGTCAAAACTCATTGCCCAAGGGTAGAGAAAGACCGTTTCCACATCAAAAACAACAAAAACTAGCGCAAACATGTAATAGCGTATTCGAAATTGTAACCAAGCACCCCCCATGGGTTCTATACCCGATTCATAACTAGAAAGTTTCTCTGGTCCTTCACTAACCGGGGCTAAAAGTCCTGAAATCCAAAATACCAAAATAGGAATAAGGCTTGCTATTATTAGAAATGTCCAAAAAATATCATATTCGTGAAGCAGGAACATAAATGTACTCCCATTAATGTGGAATAGGCGGAACTGAAATTAGTCAATTCAAGTTAGCATTGTCAATTTATCCAGAACTTCTCTCTTTTCCTCGGTGAAACAAGAATCTCTTTTGCTCAAACCAAAGAGCTCTTACTTTAGCTTTTGTTTCTTTTGTGTCATGTCTTCCTTAAGGATTCATCCAATGGAATCCCCACTATCTTTCTTTTGGATTTCCATTCTATTTAGATATGGTATAGACAGACCTAATTCTTATACAAAGAAAACTCTTTTGCTTCACTTTGTCTCGCTTTCTCTAGAATCTTCTAGAAAAAAGAATTGCTCTATCCTTTATTTAAGGATAGTCAGAGACTATTAAATAAAAAAGAAAATACTTAACTACTAATTATATTAGAACCTAATTAAAATTAATTCTATTAGAACCTAATTAAAATAGGATTACTAATGTATGCAGCCTAATGAGGAATAATACTAAAAAAAAAAGAAATCTATTTCATAATTATGAAACAGAATATCCTGTTTTATTATTTACTCTTTCTTTTTTTTTTTTCTTTCTATTTTTTCAATTTAAAGTAGATCTATTTAGATAATCTATATTTTTAGATAATGTATATTATAGTAATAAACTTCAAACAAAATAGGAATTCGCAAAATGTAGAAAATCGTTGCAGTCATTATAGGAAAATCTAGGCACTTAGGGCATATCCTATTTGAAGGAGGATGGAATTCAAATCAGATAAGGGATCTTTCCTTCTATTGATTTGATCGAAATTCTTTTTTCTTTTCCTGTCTCTATGATTTTCGATAAATGAGCCATGCTAATGCTTTTATCTCTATTCTATGGCGCAAGCGACCCTCGAGTCTATAAACAAGTACTAATAAGGAAAAGAAAACTATACTAAAGGAAACATAGGATATCCATCCTAAAATCTAAAAAAAAAGACATATATATTAGTAGGGCTATACGGATTCGAACCGTAGACCTTCTCGGTAAAACAGATCAAACGGATTATTATCGAAATGATTTGAACTGTTTCAAAGACCCAACATGCATTTTTGTGCATTGGGCTCTTTCATCAACTGATGTAAAGATCAGTTAATCCGCCATAGTTTTTCTTTACGGAAAGATAATAAGATGGCTCCCTGTGCTCTGATTGATTATTTGTATTATGATCTATCTAGGAGCAATACCAAAGTGTTTCAAAGGAGGATTACTTTGACTTAGGTCTGCCTCCGGCCTAAATTAAATCAAACTAAGTGAAATGGAGTCTCTATCGTTCCGCTCCAAGAGTTGACTATGAGACTTCATACACCTTAAAGTTCATAGAACGAAAAGAAGTTTTTTGGAGGCCCTTATCCTCTTATGCCTAGCATTGAGTGGGCTGGATATTTACCTTATCAACTAGCAAATCAATAGGGGTTCTATTTGATTAGGTACCAGAATTGGCACCTGAATCGGACTGAACCGACTGTTTGTCAGGCTACTGTTCTCCTATTCTCTCGAATCCATGAAGTAAGACATTGATTTTGCAATAAGATCAATTATGTTCATTGCATAATAAGTTCCTTTGAAAAGCATTGGCGCACGTGTAAGCGAGTTGCTCTACCGAACTGAGCTATAGCCCTTGTCAGAGATATCTTAACATATAGATAATTTCTTGTCAAGATGAATATTCTCTAATGCCATAGGATATCCCTTTTATTTATTTACTATATACCATACCAATAACGGAATACCAATAATGGAGCGGTATTGCTTATAAAAAGGATTCGATCTATAATCGATCGAAGTAATGTGACTTCTTTTGTGATGATAAATTGCCTACTTAACTCAGTGGTTAGAGTACTGCTTTCATACGGCGGGAGTCATTGGTTCAAATCCAATAGTAGGTAGGTAGGTAGAAAAATTACTAGATAGCATTGGACTTACTTCGCTATCTAATAACTTTTTCTACCCTTCTTTTCTTTTTCTTTGTATCAACGAAACCTTTGGATTGTCTTCAATTAGATGGGGGAATCCAATTGATAGCCTCGACTCGTATCCTAGCCCGTTTGAGAGCTAGCTTTGCTTCAACCAATTCTTTCGTACCCTCAGCTCTACTCAAGTTAGCTTCGGCTATTTCAAGTGCCTGTTGAGCTTCTTCTGGATCAATGTCACTACCCAGTTCTGCATCATTTCCTAAAATGATGATCTCATTATTAACTATTCTCGCAAAACCACTCCACAGAACCGCCGTTAACCATTGGTCGTTGAGGAGGCGTATTCTCAAAGGACCCATATCTACAGCTGTGTTAATGGGGGCGTGGTTTGGTAATACACCAATTTGGCCACTATTAGTAGATAAAATGATTTCTTTCACTTCACAATCCCAAATAATTCGTTTAGGAGTTAGTACATAAAGATTTAATTTCATTTCTTCAATTTGTTCTCCTCTTCTAAGTTTATAGCTTTCGTGCTAGCTTCATCGATGTTCCCCACCAAATAAAAAGCCTGTTCGGGTAGGCCATCTAATTCTCCGGAAAGGATTAGTTGAAACCCCCTAATTGTTTCTGCAAGACTAACATACTTTCCTGGAGAACCGGTAAAAACTTCTGCCACAAAGAACGGTTGTGATAAGAACCGCTCAATTTTTCGTGCTCTTGCTACAGTTAAACGATCCTCCTCCGATAATTCATCCAACCCAAGAATTGCAATAATGTCCTGAAGTTCCTTGTAACGCTGTAAAGTTTCCTTAACTCTTTGCGCAGTTTCATAATGGTCCTTGCCAACGATCCGAGGCTGTAACATAGTTGAGGTTGAATCTAAAGGATCGACTGCGGGATAAATACCCTTGGAAGCTAATCCTCTGGAAAGTACGGTAGTAGCGTCCAAATGTGCAAATGTTGTGGCAGGAGCAGGGTCGGTCAAATCGTCCGCAGGTACATAAACTGCTTGGATCGAAGTTATCGATCCCTTGTTGGTAGAAGTAATTCTTTCTTGCAAAGAACCCATTTCTGTACTAAGGGTAGGTTGATAACCCACTGCGGAGGGCATTCTCCCTAATAAGGCGGATACCTCCGATCCTGCTTGAACAAAACGAAAGATATTATCGATGAATAAAAGCACGTCTTGCTTATTAACATCTCGGAAATATTCTGCCATAGTTAGGGCAGTTAAACCAACTCTCATACGAGCTCCCGGTGGTTCATTCATTTGGCCATAGACTAGAGCTACTTTTGATTCCTCAATATTTTTTTCATTAATTACTCCAGATTCCTTCATTTCCATATAAAGATCATTTCCTTCACGAGTCCGTTCCCCTACTCCCCCAAATACGGATACGCCTCCATGAGCTTTAGCAATGTTATTGATTAATTCCATGATGAGTACTGTTTTACCTACTCCTGCCCCCCCAAATAGTCCGATTTTTCCTCCACGCCGATAAGGAGCTAAAAGATCAACCACCTTAATACCTGTTTCAAAGATAGATAATTTCGTATCTAACTCAATAAAGGCAGGCGCGGATCTATGAATAGGGAATGTTGCACTAGTATCTACAGGACCCAAATTGTCAATAGGCTCCCCAAGAACGTTAAAAATTCGTCCGAGAGTAGCTCCACCGACCGGAACACTAAGAGGAGCTCCTGTGTCAATCACTTCCATTCCTCTCATCAACCCGTCTGTAGCACTCATAGCTACAGCTCTAACTCGATTATTTCCTAATAATTGTTGTACCTCACAAGTCACATTAATTTGCTTATCGGCAGTGTCCCGGCTCTTAACTATCAAAGCGTTATAAATATAAGGCAACTTGCCTGGGGGAAAAGTGATATCCAGCACGGGTCCAATAATTTGATCAATACGCCCTGCACTTTTTTCTTCAATTGTGGAAACCCCGGGACGCGAAGTAGTAGGATTGGTTCTCATAATTATCACATAATTATCAAAAAAAGGAATTTGTCGAAATTTTTCGTTTTTTTTTCTTGTTGAATAATTCCAAATCAAAAAAATATCCCAAAATCCAAAAGTTAAAAGGAAATGAATTAGTTAATTCAATAAAAAAGAAAAGGGGGCTAGCACTTGATTTCGTTGCCTAATGGAATCCCATTCACTCGTTTAATCATGGAATGAGTCCGTTGGAAAGTTCAATCAATTTTTTTTTTTCATAGACATTTTTCCTTTTGTCAAGGATCTTTGCCTACTCTACTTTCCTGTCTAGGACTTCGATATACAAAATATATACTACTGTGAAGCATAGATTGCTGTCAACAGAGAATTTTCTTAGTATTTAGGTATTTAGATTCAAAATAAGAAAGGGGCCTATTAAGATAAGAACTTATAAAATTGTAAAATAAGGATTAAGGGATTGGTTTGGGTTGCGCTATATCTATCAAAGAGTATACAATAATGATGGATTTGGTGAATCAAATCTATGGTTTAATAATGAACCATGTTAACTTACCATAATAACAACTCAATTCCTATCGAATTCCTATAGGATAGAACGTACACAGGGTGTACGCATTATATATGAATGAAACATATTCATTAACTTAAGCATACTCCCTTTTTTATTTAATGAGTTGATATTAATTGAATATCTTTTTTTTTAAGATTTTTGCAAAGGTTTAATTTACGCTTAATCCATATCGAGTAGACCCTGTCGTTGTGAGAATTCTTAATTCATGAGTTGTAGGGAGGGACTTATGTCACCACAAACAGAAACTAAAGCAGGTGTTGGATTTCAAGCTGGTGTTAAAGATTATAAATTGACTTACTACACCCCGGAATACGAAACCAAGGATACTGATATCTTGGCAGCATTCCGAGTAACTCCTCAGCCCGGGGTTCCGCCTGAAGAAGCAGGGGCTGCAGTGGCTGCGGAATCTTCTACTGGTACATGGACAACTGTTTGGACTGATGGACTTACCAGTCTTGATCGTTACAAAGGACGATGCTATCACATCGAACCCGTTCCTGGGGAAGAGGATCAATATATCTGTTATGTAGCTTATCCATTAGATCTATTTGAAGAGGGTTCTGTTACTAACATGTTTACTTCCATTGTGGGTAACGTATTTGGTTTCAAAGCCCTACGTGCTCTACGTTTGGAGGATCTACGAATTCCTCCTGCTTATGCAAAAACTTTCCACGGTCCGCCTCATGGTATCCAAGTTGAAAGGGATAAGTTGAACAAGTATGGTCGTCCTTTATTGGGATGTACTATTAAACCAAAATTGGGATTATCCGCAAAAAATTACGGTAGAGCATGTTATGAGTGTCTACGCGGTGGACTTGATTTTACCAAAGATGATGAAAACGTAAACTCACAACCATTTATGCGCTGGAGAGACCGTTTTGTCTTTGTTGCCGAAGCAATTTATAAAGCACAAGCTGAAACCGGCGAAATCAAGGGGCATTACTTGAATGCGACTGCAGGTACATGCGAAGAAATGATTAAGAGAGCTGTATTTGCGAGGGAATTAGGGGTTCCGATTATAATGCATGACTACTTAACTGGAGGATTCACCGCAAATACGAGTTTGTCTAATTATTGCCGCGACAACGGCCTACTTCTTCACATTCACCGAGCAATGCATGCAGTTATTGATAGACAGAAAAATCATGGTATGCATTTCCGTGTATTAGCTAAAGCATTGCGTATGTCTGGGGGAGATCATATCCACTCCGGTACAGTAGTAGGTAAGTTAGAAGGGGAACGCGAAATGACTTTAGGTTTTGTTGATTTATTGCGCGATGATTATATTGAAAAAGATCGTTCTCGCGGTATCTTTTTCACCCAGGACTGGGTATCCATGCCAGGTGTTATACCGGTGGCTTCAGGGGGTATTCATGTTTGGCATATGCCAGCTCTGACCGAAATCTTTGGAGACGATTCCGTATTACAATTTGGTGGAGGAACTTTAGGACATCCTTGGGGGAATGCACCAGGTGCAGCAGCTAATCGGGTGGCTTTAGAAGCCTGTGTACAAGCTCGTAACGAAGGGCGCGATCTTGCTCGTGAAGGTAATGAAATTATCCGAGCAGCTTGCAAATGGAGTCCTGAACTAGCTGCAGCTTGTGAAGTATGGAAAGCGATCAAATTCGAGTTCAAGCCGGTAGATACCATCGATTAAGTAGATAAAACTAGATATAAAGATAAAGAAGGTCTAAATAAAAATAAAAAAAGCGAAATAGAAAGAGAAAAAATCAGTTACGAAATGCAGTAATTCTTCTTTAATCTTCTAATTGATTGCAATTAAATTCGGCTCGATCTTTTTTAAAGATCGAGCCGAATTTAAATATATCTTGATACGATCATGAGACTTGACAAATCGAGATTCTTCTATTCTATAGATCTAGAATATAGAAAGGTATAATACAATAAACAAATACAAATCAAAATATAGTATTATCATACGATAATGGAATCAAATACGCAGTATTTACAGAAAAGAGTCTTCGTTTATTGGGAAAGAATCAATATACTTTTAATGTCGAATCGGGATTCACTAAGACAGAAATAAAGCATTGGGTCGAGCTCTTCTTTGGTGTTAAGGTAGTAGCTGTGAATAGCCATCGACTACCCGGAAAGGGTAGAAGAATGGGACCTATTCTGGGACATACAATGCATTACAGACGTATGATCATTACCCTTCAACTGGATATTCTATTCCACTTCTACTTTTAAAATTCAAGGGTATTCTGAAAGAGGTATTTCTTTCATTTTATCGCTTTCTTTTGAATCCAATTTCAAGTTGGATTAGAAAGATAGAAAGGCCATGAGAATGGAAAAAGAAAAATTAAATTATCCATTCCATTCATTTTTTTATAGATATAGAATACTTTTATAGAATACTAAAGAATACTAACAAAAGTATTCTATAAAAAATCTTTATTTTGCAAACTCAAAAATACAATAGTCAATATTCCTTATAATAGATATACTTAATTATATCTTAAGAATCTTAAGATATATTTTGAATAGATAGAAATAGTAAATTGGAATTGAGACACCTATTCTATGACAGATTTAAACTTACCCTCTATTTTCGTGCCTTTAGTAGGCTTAGTATTTCCGGCAATTGCAATGGCTTCTTTATTTCTTTATGTGCAGAAAAATAAGATTGTCTAGAACCGACGGGGCCTAATTTGCTCAATGTATTTCAGGATCATAATAGAGATATTTTTTAGTGTAAGTAATATATTAATATGATAGGGTATGTAGCTCTTTCTACACACAAATGAAAAACGTCTATGGATGCAGATATAGGCTACGAGCATAAATGCATACATATGCGTAGCCGAGTATAGCGAGTTTTTTTAAGCGGATCCAGGAATTTTTTTTTGAATAGAAAGTAAATGTATCTAACCAATTATTTCACAGGAGTCCTAGCTATTATTTCACAGGAGTCCTAGCTGCTGAAGGTGATTTCAGAATCAAAACAAAAAAAGTAAAGTCAAAATCATTTAGCTTATTCTCTCAATTTCAATTAACCACTGCTGGATTTAGTATATCTAATATGAATTGGCGATCAGAACACATATGGATAGAACTTCTAAAGGGTTCTCGAAAAAGGGGTAATTTTTTCTGGGCCTGTATTCTTTTTCTAGGTTCATTAGGATTCTTAGCGGTTGGGGCTTCCAGTTATCTTGGTAAGAATATGATATCCGTACTTCCATCTCAACAAATTCTTTTTTTTCCACAGGGGGTCGTGATGTCTTTCTACGGAATCGCGGGCCTATTCATTAGCTCCTATTTGTGGTGCACTATTTTGTGGAATGTAGGCAGTGGTTATGACCGATTTGATAGAAAAGAGGGAATAGTGTGCATTTTTCGTTGGGGATTCCCTGGAATAAAACGTCGCATCTTCCTTCGATTCCTTGTGCGGGATATCCAATCAATTAGAATTCAGGTTAAAGAGGGTCTTTATCCTCGTCGTATCCTTTATATGGAAATACGTGGCCAGGGGGTCATTCCCTTGACTCGTACTGATGAGAAGTTTTTTACTCCACGAGAAATTGAACAAAAAGCTGCCGAATTGGCCTATTTCTTGCGCGTACCAATTGAAGTATTTTGAGTACCAATTGCAATTTTTAAAAATTGTAAGAGTATTTTCGAGTATTTAGCTAAAGGAAGGAACAACCGAAGATAAGAGAAAATTGTTTGTAATTTGTTTTGTCCAAGTGAGATATATGGCATAATATTCTTCCCTTTTCATATGAAGGGAAGGGACTTTTTTTTATTCTATTTCTCTATTCCACTTCATTTAGATCTAAGAAAGAACCCAATACAATCAAATTCCACTAGTATACAAAAAAAGAAATAGATACAAACACAAGGTCTCAAACCTTGTTATAGAATGCTTCAAAGATCAAAGAAAAGAAATATCATATAGAGTCAGCGAATGAAGCAGATTCATTAACAACTCAATTTACAGATCAAAAATGAAAAAAAAGAAAGCATTGCCTTCTTTCCTATATCTTGTATTTATCGTACTTTTGCCCTGGGGAGTCTCTTTCTCTTTTAACAAATGTCTGGAACTTGGGATTAAGAATTGGTGGAATACCAGGCAACCTGAAACTCTCTTAACGGATATTCAAGAGAAAAGGATTCTAGAAGGATTCATAGAATTAGAAGAGCTTTTTCTCTTGGACGAAATGATAAAAGAGAAACCGAAGACACATGTACAAAAACTTCCTATAGGAATACACAAGGAAATAATACAATTGGCCAAAATAGATAATGAGGACCATCTCCATATCATTTTGCATTTCTCAACAAATATAATCTGTTTGGCTATTCTAAGTGGTTCTTTTTTTCTGGGTAAAGAGGAACTTGTCATTTTGAATTCTTGGGCTCAGGAATTCTTCTATAACTTAAATGACTCAATAAAAGCTTTTTTTATTCTTTTAGTTACGGATTTTTTTGTTGGATTTCACTCCACCCGCGGTTGGGAACTACTAATTCGTTGGGTCTACAACGATCTTGGATGGGCTCCTAACGAGTTAATTTTCACTATTTTTGTTTGTAGTTTTCCTGTGATTCTAGACACGTGTTTGAAATTTTGGGTCTTTTTTTGTTTAAACCGTCTATCTCCTTCGCTTGTAGTCATTTATCATTCAATTAGTGAAGCATAATTGGATTTCTTAATATTAATAAAATTAGCATTTTTCTTCCTTTAGAAAGAAAGCCCTTTTCCTTTTTAGCAAAATTCTTTCTATTTCTACCTGCTCAAGGTATTCATCATTCCAGTACAACTGTTGCAGTAGAATGACAACAGACTCGTGTATAGGGAACTAGATTAACTTAGCTACCTATCTAATTTATTGTAGAAACTCCGGGATCCGCGATTGGACATGGAAAATAGAAATACTTTTTCTTGGGTAAAGGAACAGATGATTCGATCGATTTCTGTATCGATCATGATATACGTAATAACTCGGACGTCTATTTCAAATGCATATCCCATTTTTGCGCAGCAGGGTTATGAAAACCCGCGGGAAGCAACTGGACGAATTGTATGTGCCAACTGCCATTTAGCTAATAAGCCCGTGGATATTGAAGTTCCCCAAGCTGTCCTTCCCGATACTGTATTTGAAGCAGTTCTTCGAATCCCTTATGATATGCAGCTGAAACAAGTTCTTGCTAATGGA